TATTTGATTCGCCAAATACATCATTATTGTATATTCTTTCATATGTATAGCGCAACCTAATACTTCTTTTTCAAGTTTTCAATCTTTGACTTTTTATAAATCCAAATATTTAATATTAAAATATTAATAAAATCACTCTTGACAGTAATATATGTTGTATATGTAAATCCTAGATATGACAATATGCGGAATTCATCCATGAAAATGAAAAACAAGAGGGGGGGGGTTGCTAAAGGGATGAATAAATGGGACGCATAACCGGATATGCTAAAATGAAAATACGAAAAAAAAAGGCTAATGAGATCGAAATAATGAATCATAACTAAAGTTCCGTTTAGAATTCGCTAGATAAAAGATAAAACAAAGGCTTGCCTATTCTATTATGATAAATAAATCAAAGACTTTCCGCAAAAAAATTTTTTATTCATATATTTTTTATTTTAAAACTAGGTTTCAGTTAGTTGAGCTTGAAAATGACTATTCCTTCATTGAATAAGTAAAAAATTGAATTCCACATCCGCTTGGGTGGTACCAACGAAATCGAGCGCTTACTCCCATTTTTTATTGAATTAACCGATGAATTTGCTATCGAAGATTTTTTCTTTATTCGAAAAATTTCGCAACAAAATTTAACATATTTTTTTATTATGAGAACAAATCCTACTACTTCGGATCCAGAGGTTTCGATACGTGAAAAAAAAAACCTGGGACGTATCGCTCAAATCATTGGTCCGGTACTGGATGTAGCCTTTCCCCCGGGCAAAATGCCTAATATTTACAATGCTCTGGTGGTTAAGGGTCGAGATACTCTTGGTCAAGAAATTAATGTGACTTGTGAAGTACAGCAATTATTAGGAAATAATCGAGTTAGAGCTGTAGCTATGAGTGCGACAGAGGGTTTAAAGAGAGGAATGGACGTGGTTGATATGGGAAATCCTCTAAGTGTTCCAGTCGGCGGAGCGACTCTAGGACGAATTTTCAACGTGCTTGGGGAACCCGTTGATAATTTAGGTCCTGTCGATACTCGCACAACATCTCCTATCCATAAATCCGCGCCTGCTTTTATACAATTAGATACAAAATTATCAATTTTTGAAACAGGAATTAAAGTAGTAGATCTTTTGGCCCCTTATCGTCGTGGGGGAAAAATTGGACTATTCGGTGGGGCTGGCGTGGGTAAAACAGTACTAATTATGGAATTGATCAACAACATTGCTAAAGCTCATGGTGGTGTATCCGTATTTGGTGGAGTAGGCGAACGGACTCGTGAAGGAAATGATCTTTACATGGAAATGAAAGAATCTGGAGTCATTAATGAACAAAATCTTGCGGAATCCAAAGTGGCCCTAGTCTATGGTCAGATGAATGAACCACCAGGAGCTCGTATGAGAGTTGGTCTGACTGCCTTAACTATGGCAGAATATTTCCGAGATGTTAATGAGCAAGACGTACTTCTATTTATCGACAATATCTTCCGTTTCGTACAAGCAGGATCCGAGGTATCCGCCTTATTGGGTAGAATGCCTTCTGCTGTGGGTTATCAACCCACCCTTAGTACCGAAATGGGTACTTTACAAGAAAGAATTACTTCTACAAAAAAGGGGTCCATAACCTCTATTCAAGCAGTTTATGTACCTGCAGATGATTTGACTGACCCCGCTCCTGCCACCACATTTGCACATTTAGATGCGACTACCGTACTATCAAGAGGATTAGCTGCCAAAGGTATCTATCCAGCGGTAGATCCTTTAGATTCAACGTCAACTATGCTACAACCTCGAATCGTTGGCGAGGAACATTATGAAACTGCGCAACAAGTAAAGCAAACTTTACAACGTTACAAGGAGCTTCAGGACATTATAGCTATCCTGGGGTTGGACGAATTATCCGAAGAGGATCGCTTAACCGTAGCAAGAGCACGAAAAATTGAGCGTTTCTTATCACAACCCTTTTTCGTAGCAGAAGTATTTACAGGTTCTCCGGGAAAATATGTTGGTCTAGCGGAAACAATTAGAGGGTTTAAATTGATCCTTTCCGGAGAATTTGATTCTCTTCCTGAACAGGCCTTTTATTTAGTGGGTAACATCGATGAAGCTACTGCGAAGGCTACAAACTTAGAAATGGAGAGTAAATTGAAGAAATGACCTTAAATCTTTGTGTACTGACTCCGAATCGAATTGTTTGGGATTCAGAAGTAAAAGAAATCATTTTATCTACTAATAGTGGACAAATTGGTGTATTACCGAACCACGCGCCGATTGCCACAGCTGTTGATATAGGTATTTTGAAAATACGCCTTACTAACCAATGGTTAACGATGGCTCTGATGGGCGGTTTTGCTAGAATAGGCAATAATGAAATCACTATTTTAGTAAATGATGCAGAGAAGAATAGTGACATTGATCCACAAGAAGCTCAGCAAACTCTTGAAATAGCAGAAGCTAACTTGAGAAAAGCTGAAGGTAAGAGACAGACAATTGAGGCTAATCTAGCTCTCAGACGAGCTCGGACACGAGTCGAGGCTCTCAATACGATTTGATTTTGTAACTAGCTGACGTGTAAAAAAAAAAAAGAATGTATAAAAAAAATAGGATCGAAAAGCGAGAAAAACAATAAAATAAAAAAAGCTGGTTACAAAAACTTATTAGACACCATTGATCATGGTGTCTAATAAGTTATACCTACTATTGGATTTGAACCAATGACTCCTGCCGTATGAAAGCAATACTCTAACCACTGAGTTAAGTAGGTTATTTATCATCGTAAAGAGAAGGAAAGGGGATACCTATCACATCGATAGGATTATAAATCCAATATTATTTCTAAGCAATACCAATAAACAACGAGATCAAAGAGATATAATGTTCAATCATGTAATATTAATCTTGACAAGAAATTATCTACATGATAAGATAAAATGTGTATCACAAACACAAGGGCTATAGCTCAGTTAGGTAGAGCACCTCGTTTACACGTGCGCCAAAGTTTTTCAGAGGAGTCCATCACGCAATCAAACTAATTGATTGATCTTATTAAGAAATCGATGTCTTACTCCATGACTTTTTTTTAGGAAAAAAGAGGAGAACAACAGCCTGACATTAGGTCCTATTAAAGTACCCCGTTAGGTAGGGAATGAATAGAACCCATCATTGATTTGAGATATTGATAGGGTGAATACCCAGTCTACTCAATGCTAGGTAGAATGAGTATAAGGAACTCAAAAATAATCTTTTCGTCCTATGAACCTTAAGGTGTATCAAGTTTCATGTTTGATTTTTTAATCAGGATGTTAGAGACTATATTTAACTTAAGTTGATCTAGACCAAAAGCAAACCTACGTCAAGAGAACCCTTTTTTGAAACACTTTGGTAGTTCTTCTGTATTGTATTAGAATTTAAAAATAATCAATCAGAGTACTTGGAACCATTTCTTATCTTTTTTTGAAGAAAAAATATGGTAGACTAACTGATCCAAAGATCAGTTAATGAAAGAGCCCAATGCAAAAAAAAATGCATGTTGGGTCTTTGAAAGAGTTCGAATCATTTTGATAATAATAAGTTCGAACTCTTTTACCGAGCAGGTCTACGGTTCGAGTCCGTATAGCCCTAACTAAGAAATTCATTCTAATAAATCACATTAAAATCAAAATAATTGGATAATTTTTTTTACTTTTTATTGTATTCTTTATTTATAACAGGTTACTTTTAATTGCTCGGTTCATAAAAAAAATTTCCATACCAAAAACCATAAGTCCTGGGGATCGTTCAGAATAAAACGGAAAATTAAATTTTATTTCAATGGAGCCAACCACTATCTATCGATATATCTAGATAGATACTTATTTCTAATTTTTTTAATTTAGAATCAACTTTTTGCTTCATTAATTTTCATAGTTGTAATTTTTTTATATGAATTTTCCTCGTTCACTAGCTACAATCAAAAAGTTCCTAAGACTTTCTTTTTTTGTATCCCCACCCAATCTTGGTTACTTTTTTTATGACACGGCCTTGTTTAAAAATAAAAACAGAAATCTAATTAAATTCAACCAAAATTAAATCTATCTAATACTAAGTAAGATGAGTATGGTAAAGTCTTACTGGATTTTTTGATACGTCATCATTTTAAAAACGAAGAGATTTTTCGAAAATGTTTTTTTAAACATAAACAGAAATAAAAAAAAATTACTAGTTATTAATCAGATTAATATTATATTATTAATATTAGAAACTATTAGTAATAGAAACATGGAACTATTAAGTAATAAGTGTACTGAAAATACGAAATCAATAAATCTTAAAATGAGACGTCTACCACAGCAACCAAACGAAAATAAATGATTCGATTAACCTGAATTTTTTTTTTGACTCAAGAGTTCTATATCCCTTGCCCAATCCACTCCGATTGGAATTGACTAAGCGGGTATTTTTTCCACATTCATAGGAGTTCGTCTATGTTTCTGCTTTACGAATATGATATTTTCTGGGCATTTTTACTAATATCAAGTGCTATTCCTGTTTTGGCATTTCTAATTTCCGGAGTTTTATCTCCAATTAGGAAGGGGCCGGAGAAACTTTCTAGTTATGAATCAGGTATAGAACCGATCGGGGATGCTTGGTTACAATTTAGAATCCGTTATTATATGTTTGCTCTAGTTTTTGTTGTTTTTGATGTTGAAACTGTTTTTCTGTATCCGTGGGCAATGAGTTTCGATGTACTGGGGGCATCTGCTTTTATAGAAGCTTTCATTTTCGTGCTTATCCTAATTCTTGGTTTAGTTTATGCATGGCGAAAAGGAGCATTGGAGTGGTCTTAGTTCGTTTCCCGAATACTTGTACAATAAAAAAAAAAAAAGTAAAAAAAACCATTGAAACAATTATGAATTCCATTAAGTTTCCCGTACTTGATCGAACAACAAAAAATTCCGTTATTTCAACTACGTTAAATGATCTTTCAAATTGGTCAAGACTTTCCAGCCTATGGCCGCTTCTTTATGGTACCAGTTGTTGTTTCATTGAATTTGCCTCATTAATAGGCTCCCGATTTGACTTTGATCGTTATGGGTTAGTACCAAGATCGAGTCCTAGACAGGCGGACCTTATTTTAACAGCAGGTACAGTAACAATGAAAATGGCTCCTTCTTTAGTGCGATTATATGAACAAATGCCTGAACCAAAGTATGTTATTGCTATGGGAGCGTGTACAATTACGGGGGGGATGTTCAGTACCGATTCTTATAGTACTGTTCGAGGAGTTGATAAGCTAATTCCTGTAGATGTCTATTTGCCGGGTTGTCCACCTAAACCAGAGGCTGTTATAGACGCTATAACAAAGCTTCGTAAGAAAATAGCTAGAGAAATCTATAAGGATCGAATTAGACCTCAACAGGGTAATCGGTGTTTTACTACCAATCACAAGTTTTTTGTTGTACGCAGTCCGCATATTGGAAATTATGATCAAGAATTACTCTATCCACCATCATCTACTTCAGAGATCTCTACTGAAAAATTTTTTAAATACAAAAGTCCAGTATCGTCCCACGAATTAGTGAATTAGGGAGGCTTTTAGAGAATCAGAAAAAAATCTTCATAAATTAGAACTCATGGTAAATGTGAAAAACTTAATTTTATATAAAAAAGGTGTGGGGGAAATAAAAAAGATGCAGGGCACTTTGTCCGTTTGGCTAGCCAAACGCGGGCTGGTTCATAGATCGTTGGGCTTCGATTATCAAGGAATAGAGACTTTACAAATAAAGCCCGAAGATTGGCATTCTATTGCTGTAATTTTATATGTATATGGTTACAATTATTTACGTTCGCAATGTGCCTATGATGTGGCACCAGGTGGCCTCTTAGCCAGCGTGTATCATCTTACGAGAATAGAATATGGTGTTAATCAAGCGGAAGAAGTCTGCATAAAAGTATTTACTCACAGGAGTAATCCTAGAATTCCATCCGTTTTCTGGGTTTGGAAAAGTACGGATTTTCAAGAACGGGAATCTTATGATATGTTAGGAATCACTTATGATAGCCATCCACGACTGAAACGGATCCTAATGCCCGAAAGTTGGATAGGGTGGCCTTTACGTAAGGATTATATTGCCCCCAATTTTTATGAAATACAAGATGCTTATTGAATGATAAAAAATGAGCCTTAGCTTCTAGAACTCCAGACCTTCACGGAATATTTGGAATTCGATTCTTTTTTAGATCAAACAAACAGAACAGTTGAGGTCTCGTTGATATTATTAGAGATAGCTTGATTGAAAGATACTTTTTTTATTTCGTAAAAGCCGAGCCAATAGGATGAACTAAACAAAAGAGTTCTGCATTATGAACTTTGTATCGCGCACATAACTTAGTCAACTTTAGTCACATAACTGGGAATGAATAAATAAGATCGGAAAGCAATAAATGAAGGGGGGGGGATACAATTCTATTTCTATTGTATCTAATGAATCTTGGGGTATTTTTGCCCTTCAACTATAGATACTATAGTATACTATACATATAGACCTTTTTTTACTTGTTTGATTCAACGGAACTCATTTAACCTTTCCTTTCGGATATGTATTATGTATCAAGTATTATACATTCTTTTTGAACGGCTGGATCCACAACATGAACAAAAAAAGAGAGGGGATAAGGGATAATTGCACTTTTTTTACTAAAGATACGTTTAATTTGAAGAATAGAAACTTATCAAAATTAATAAATCCTATGCCAAGAACCAGATTTGAACTGGTGACACGAGGATTTTCAGTCCTCTGCTCTACCAACTGAGCTATCCCGGCGAAGGATCATCCTCGTTTTACGAATGGTGGCACAAGGATTTCAAGTCCCCCGCAAAAAAGCTATGTCCACCATTACTGAGGTATCATCTACTGAAGTATCATCCTCGTTTTCCTAATGGTGAAACGAGGATTTCGAGTCCTATGCAACTAAGCTATGTCTACCTTTACTGAAGGATCATTATCATATGACACAGGGATTTTCAGTCCCCCGCAATTAAGCTATGTCTACCATTACTGAAGGATCGGTATGATGTGACACAGGGATTTTCAGTCCCCCGCAAAAAAGCTATGTCCACCATTACTGAGGTATCATCTACTGAAGTATCGTCTTGCTTTTCCTATTTCCTAATGGTGACACAAGGATTTTCAGTCCCCCGCAAAAAAGCTATGCCGACCATTACCGAAGTATCATCTTGCTTTTCCGAATGGTGACACAAGGATTTTCAGTCCCCCGCAATTAAGCTATGTCTACCATTACCGAAGTATCATCTACTGAAGTATCAGTATCATTTTAATATATGACTTAGGTCTATGTCAATGAAAAGAAACTCAAAAGTAGTAAATTCAAAAAGTTGTGGACCGGGAATTTCTTGGATTTTATAAATAAAAGAAGACTTTCTAAGTTTGAAAATGCAAAATGATATAGATTCTAAATAATTCAAATAAATAATAACGAAAAAAAGGTAAGGTGTCAACCTTTTCGGGGAGTAGAGCTGGGGATAGAGGGACTTGAACCCTCACGATTTTAAAAGTCAACGGATTTTCATCTTACTATAAATTTCATTGTTGTCAGTATTGACATGTAAAATGGGACTCTATCTTTATTCTCGTCCGATTAATTAAGTTCCATCAAGGATCTATCAGACTATGAAGTGAATCATTTGATCAATAAATATTATTTCTTAAACTTCGAATTGATTCACAACATTTCGATTTTGTTTATAAAAAAATAGAAATCGAGATTAAGGTCGTCATTTTTGAGATCGTTTTGTGTTACCTAAATTTATACAATATAGGTTTTTCTCCTTCATCCTTTTTGATTTGAAGTTTCGATCGAAGGATTCCTTTATCAACACAAGGTAGTGAACTCCATTTGTTAGAACAGCTTCCATTGAGTCTCTGCACCTATCCCTTTTTTCGCGCTTTGTAAACTCCGGTTTGTTCGCGTAAACCAGGATTTGGCTCAGGATTGCCCATTGTTAATTCCAGGGTTTCTCTGAATTTGAAAGTTATCACTTAGTAGGTTTCCATACCAAGGCTCAATCCAATTAAGTCCGTAGCGTCTACCAATTCCGCCATATCCCCTTTTTTAGGATCTCATTATGATGTCTTTCCTTTTTTTCTTATGCCGAAACCTTGGGATTCATTACATTATAGATACTTATTTTATGTCTTTGTTATCTTCTTTTATTTTTTTGAGCTCCATCCATATTGATTTAGTCTAATCAATAAAGATTCTATCATTTTTGTATTTGCAATTCAATATGGTTATATATTACATAACATATATATGTTCTTCTTTTTTTCATCTTTGTCTTAAATTTTCAGAAATAGTCGAACGGTCGATTCTTTTTTTTTACTTTCATGAAAAGAAATTTATTATTATTATTGAAACTTAGAATTCTACAATGTGCAATGGAAAAAATTCTAAGTCTACTTCGTAAATTTGAAATTCTAATAATTCTATACTATTCTATACTATATAGAATAGAATAGATAGAAATAGATAGATAGAAAAAAATAGATAGAAAAAAAAAAAAAAAGATTTCTGATCTAATTAAGATTTTCTTATTTAGAAACTAATGAAATCAAAATTCGAAAGTCAATATACTGCTATATTCTATTAATTAAGGTTATGTTTTATTTATTTAATGATAGTCACTATTTATTTGAGCTATATTCTGTTCTAGAATATATAGAATATGATTAATTCTAAATAGATAAGGAAAAATATTAATAGAATAGTTAATTGATACGATCTAGTAGTTTAGTGAATTTGTATGCATGCGCTATTTTATTTGAGCCCGCTTAGCTCAGAGGTTAGAGCATCGCATTTGTAATGCGATGGTCATCGGTTCGATTCCGATAGCCGGCTTTTCCATATTTTTTCGTTTTTTTACATGATTTTTAATGTACTTTCAAAATCAAAGAAGATTGAAAAGACTTCTTTGACCTTTTTCCAAGAGTTACCACTCCATTTATATTATGTCATATAAACTTCCATATAGGAATATATATTGGCTAAAAGAGTTCGATCTTTGCAAAATAAATAAAGAAAATAAAGGAAAATTTTTGTGATTTATTTGATTTATATATATTGTATATACAATAAAAAAAATCTGTATATTGAGAGAATATATCTTCTTACTCTTTGTATTCCAATAGTTTATTGGAGTGTATTTCACGTCATTTATCATTATCATTTAGTTCAGTTTTAATTTTATTTAGTTTTGTACAATTTCAATAAAAAAAAGGAGTCTTTATGTCACGTTACCGAGGGCCTCGTTTTAAAAAAATACGCCGTCTGGGGGCTTTACCGGGACTAACTAGTAAAAGGCCTAAGGCAGGAAGCGATCTTAGAAACCAATCACGCTCCGTAAAAAAATCTCAATATCGTATTCGTTTAGAAGAAAAACAAAAATTGCGTTTTCATTATGGTCTTACAGAACGCCAATTACTTAAATATGTGCGTATCGCCGGAAAAGCCAAGGGGTCAACAGGTCAAGTTTTACTACAATTACTTGAAATGCGTTTGGATAACATCCTTTTTCGATTGGGTATGGCTTTGACTATTCCTCAAGCGCGCCAATTAGTTAATCATGGACATATTTTAGTTAATGGTCGTATAGTTGATATACCAAGTTATCGCTGCAAACCCCGAGATATTATTACAGTGAAGGATGAACAAAACTCTAGAACTTTGGTTCAAAATCTTCTTGATTCATCTGCCCCTGAGGAATTGCCAAACCATCTGACTCTTCACACATTCCAATATGAAGGGTTAGTCAATCAAATAATAGATAGGAAATGCGTCGGTTTGAAAATAAATGAATTGCTTGTCGTAGAATATTACTCTCGACAGACTTAATAAACCTAACTTAAGTAAAAAAAATTACTAAAAACAAGAGTTCGGACAACTCCCCTTTGCCATTAAAAATAAAAAGGCACAAGGTAAGGGATTTTGTCGAGGAATCTTTTTCCTATTAATGTATCATAGATTGGTAGGGAGATTTGGATCCCTTGTTTGCTCTTCCCAGCATTTTTCATATGAAAGAAATTGGGAATAGAGAATCTATTTCAAAATCAAAACAAGGTAGATTTTATATCTATTCTTTTTTATTGGATTTGATACATTGGGGTCAATCACGTAAGATTGGTGAATTAGTTGAAAGTACGGAAAGAGAGGGATTCGAACCCTCGGTAAACAAAAGTCTACATAACAGTTCCAATGTTACGCCTTCAACCACTCGGCCATCTCTCCGACATCAGGATTATGACTGAGTATCTGGGTGAATAGCGAGTTATTCATCGTTTTTTAGATTATGGTTAATAGATACCTTTTTGACCGGAAAAATTGTAAGTAGATAGAAGGTTTTTTTTTATGAGTCCGCTTTTATGTTAGTTCGTACTATACAATTCCTTTGTTTGTGAGAAAATTTTCTCACAAAAGAAAAGGTAAAGGAAATAAAAAGAGTTAGAGAGTGGATTACTACCTATGCCAAGATCGCGTATAAATGGAAATTTTATTGATAAAACCTTTACAATTGTAGCCGATATCTTATTACGAGTCATTCCGACAACTTCCGGAGAAAAAGAGGCATTTACTTATTACAGAGATGGTGTGATTTGATTATCATTTTTTTTTTTTTTTCTCGTCGATTTGGATTGGAATAGAAAGAAAAACGAGTATTGAAAAAAATCTACGCTTTTGAAGGTGAAGTTTATAATATAAAAAAAACAATCCCTTCTGTCATGTATCCACGATTAATGCAGCCTTAGATGCTTCAATTGTGAATTATAGTATTGAGCAAAAGGTTTTTACCTATGGTTCCCGTATTACAGATCAATCCTACTACACTAATACAATATACGAATAGGAGGCATAGGGGAAGAAGCACTACGCCGAGAAATCAACAACACAAAAACTTTCTTCAAAATGATTCCCTTTCTTTCTTCTTCTTCGTTGGGATTGGGACTAATTAACATGGTTGGAACAATAAACATCCATCTCGTTCGTACTTTGGATACCCGTATAACCATTGAAGACTGTTGAAGTGACTAATTCCTGGAAATTTAGGGGCGTTGAGAACAAAGAAATTTTTAGAGTTTCCTTTTTTATTTTTATCTAGCATGAACCCACTTGGTAGTAAGAAAAGAGCTTTTGCAAGAAGGTTGGCTAGGGATTTCTTGTAAAAACATTAGCCCCGCTTAGTTCATAATGACATCACATTTTTACATATATTATTTTCATTATGCACCTAAAGGAGGAGCCGTATGAGATGAAAATCTCACATACGGTTCTGAAACGGAGAATTCGTTAAAGCGAATGACGACCGTAACGGATGTCGGCTCAATCTGAAGGAAATTATGCGGAAGCATTACAGAATTATTATGAAGCTATGCGACTAGAAATTGACCCCTATGATCGAAGTTATATACTCTATAATATAGGCCTTATCCATACAAGTAATGGGGAACATACCAAAGCTTTAGAATATTATTTTCGGGCATTAGAACGAAACCCCTTTTTACCACAAGCTTTTAATAATATGGCTGTGATCTGTCATTACGTGCGACTATCTCCACTATAGAAAAAAAGAACGAACCGCTAGTCAATGAAATACTAGAAACACAAAAAAAGGGCTTTCTACATAAGCATCGTCCAAAACGATTTTTTATCAGCTGTAGCAAATAAATAAACTTCATCGATCGAAATATGAAGTGAAGACTAGATATGCCTAAATACTTCTCTATGGATAAAAAAAGATTTAATTGATAGAGGAAGCACCGTAAAGATCAATTGGAAAGGTTTTGGACCGATACAACAAGAGCTGTTTATTTATATCATAATATGAGATATGAGATAAATCTTAGAAATCTACTTATGTAATAGAGTAATCCCCTAAGGTATTGAGCAGCGGTGTAGCATCAGATCCTAAAGACAGTAAGTCTTTTTCTTTTTTATGAAGTATGAAAAAGTCTTTTTCAAAGATTCTATATAAATTTTTATATGAAAGCGGGATAGTTACCTTTCAGAAAATTCTAATATCTAATAACAGTGGACATGCCTTTTTTCTGAAGGTAGGAGAAAAGATAAAACTTATTATATTAATTAATATATTAATTAAATCAAAATGAAAGTTTGAAACTCATGTAATTACTCTCTTTTGTTTAATCCAAGAAAAACAAAATATCTATAAGAAATCTCATTCAATTAGACATTCAATTAGATATAAAGTTCAAAGTAGGTTAAAGTTAAAAAACTGGTACACCAAAACAAAAGAGTTGGTTGTCGAGCCGTATGAGGTAGGAAACTCTCAAGTACGGTTCTCAGGGAGGGACTTGACCCGCCTATTCCGACCGCGGAGAACAGGCCATTCAACAAGGAGATTCTGAAATGGCGGAGGCTTGGTTCGCTCAAGCCGCTGAGTATTGGAAACAGGCTATAACGCTTACTCCTGGTAATTATATTGAAGCACAGAATTGGTTG